AAACATTAAACTAGCAAAAAATTAAAACAAGAAATTAAAAGAAATAAAATATTAAGAATTTCGAATAAATCCTGAAGAGACAAAAAGATTAAAAAATATAGATAACATAAAAATTTTTTAGATTACCCTATTTATTCTTACTTTTAGTTATTGTTTCCATTTCTTAGTTTTAGTTATATTATCTACTTAATGAATATTCTATTTAGTATTCTACTAAGATTCACTTAGAATACCTATTCTACCTATATAGGTATACATTGTATCTATATAGGTATACATTGTATATATATATTTTTTTTTTTATTTAAAGATTTTTTTTATTTAAAGACTTTTTTACTTATATATTTTTGATTTATATATATTCTACTTATATAATTATACTTATATATTTATATTTTATATAAATATATTCTATTATAATATATAGAAATATATATAATAAATCGAATTTGATAAATAAATGTGAATTCTCATTAGAACATTAAATTTCTATATATTTTCAATCAAAAAAAACTTTTATATCACAACAAATCCAATAAACCCATCGCTTGAATGAAGAAACAATTCAAATTAATGGATAGAACAGGTATAAATAAATCGACAGATAAAATCCCATTACCTCAGATGGGATTATATTTATTTGATATATTCTTGTCAATATCAATGTGAATATCTTGAGTTCATAAATAAATATACACTGAAGAAAACAAAACAAAAGAATTAATTGAAATTGAATTTCAATAAAATTTAAAATTCAATAAAAATCAAATACTAAAACTAAATAAATTACTCAAATTCAAATTAAATTCAAATTAAATAGAAATCGAAAATTTAATAATAAAAAAAATACTATACAAAGATAGAAAAAAAAATATACAAATAAAAATAGAAATAAATAGAAAAATATATAGAATATATTACAATATTTAGATATAAAATAGATAGATATATTTTATAAGGAAATTTTAAGGAAATTATAGAATACCTGGAGCATTCAAATAGGTTTTTTTTATCGAATGATACAAACCCACTTTTCCAAAGATCTCTTCCTTCTTTTCGGCATTGAACATCAAATCAATTGCAAGGATTCGATAAACGGATCATTAGGATAGAGGTAGAACCCCCCCGCGGAAACGTATAAGAAGTTTTCTCCTCCTAGGCTCGAGAAAAATCATTAAAATGATCAAATCAATTAAACTATGATTTGAATCTTTCTAAAAAAAAAAAAAAATCATCTGTACTTTCTTAACTCAAGTTGGAGAACTTTTAAATAGGTCAAAGAAAATCCTTTAAGCATTTCATTGATTGAGTGATCTCTAATCGCCTTTCTTTTTTTTCTTTTAGAATCTATTTTGATTCTTCATTCTGATCAAATTGTTGAGACAATTGAAAACGATATTTCCCCGGTCCAGGATCCTTTTTTTTTCCCTTGAATTGTTGGGTTTAGACATTACTTCAGTGGTCTTTAATCCTTTCAAACTGGATGCAACATATCAGTTTTTGTGATTTCTTTCTATCAAAAAAAGAATCAGATTAATGGTTGATTCTTGCATCATATACTTTCTTTTTGAACTTTTGAATCAAAAAAATTTGGTCAATTCTAAAAAACTTTATTCTTGGATTTGAAACTTGCTCGAATTGGATCCTTTCTATTTCGATTTACACTATACCCCAACAAAAAGTGAGATTTCGAGTGTATAAATATAACAAAACAAATGATGTCGAGTTAGGAGCACTCTCATTCCTTTCCTATTCCTATATATATTATAACTATATTATGCTATATTATATTCTAAATATTAAACATATATAGAATATAATATTATGAATATAATATTATTCAATAAAATATTATTCAATAAAATTCCAATTATATGCTATATTATATATATAACTATTATATTAATATTCTTAATATTATTTATTATTATTTCTTAATATTATTTATTATTATTTATTAATTCTTTTTTAATATTAATTATTTTAATTAATATTAAATTTTAAATTAAAATTTCTTTTTATTTATTAAATTTTTTTTTATTTAATTATTATTTAATTTAATTATTATTTAATAAATTAATATTATTTATTAGGGTATAATAAGGTAGATGTAAGAATCCATAGTTGATCATGTCCTTCAAGTCGCGCGTTACTTTTTACCATATCATTTCAAACGAAGTTTTACTATAACATTCCTTGCGTTTTGAACTAATATGGAATTCATTTTATTAGGGAATCCTGAATAATCATCGGTTCAACCAATACATAGAAATCAAAAATTTGAATTTCTTAATTTCTATTGTATAATTTTCGAATATTCCAAGAAATAAGACAAAAAAACGAAATAAGCTATTTTTAAGTCGTCAAGTGAGTACCTAGGACGCATTTGCCTATCTCCCATTTATTCAAGTTCCACGGACTCCTACAAAATCATTAAAAAGATTCAATTTCTAAAATTTCCATCTAGATATCATTATTTTAATAAGGTTTTGTTTTAAACATATTTTTATCATCATAATATAAAAAAAACCTATTCAGATTCGGATTAACTCATTAATGATTTTAAATAAATAGGAAATTGGTTAAAAAAATATCCAATTTTTTTAATGCAGTAGTCTATAAAAAAGACTGATGTGGGGAAAATTGGAAATTGTTTTCTTATTCTTTCAGACTGAGTGCTAAAATCAGTATCGAAATACTCGAAGATCATCTTATTTATCAGATAGACTAAAGAATTGTCATTGAAATTCATTTTGGATATTCTATCTTATATGGTGCAGTGCAATTCAAGTTACCGAAGTTATTAAGGGATGAGACATTTTTTTTTTATTTGATAGATTATATAGAATGATATATTATAAAGAATATCTGGGACGGAAGGATTCGAACCTCCGAATAGCGGGACCAAAACCCGTTGCCTTACCACTTGGCTACGCCCCATTTATATTTCTATTCAACACTAATAAAAACTAATATTAATAGTGGTTCTTCGTCAATTCCCATCCAAATATCTAGGAAATATATTACTGTCTTGTTCGGATTTTCATATGTGTAGATATAGAATTCAACTGAATTGATTGCTCATAATAGATAATTCAACTAAGATATTGTATAAAAATATGATTTCCTCTATTCTTTTTTGATTTGAGAATTGAGAATTGAAGGATTTTTGATTGGGTGAGTTTAATAACACAATAAATTTAATAAAAATAAAGAAGGGTTCTTCGTCTACCTTACTTTTTTTTGATTCATTTTTATATCAATAACATATTAATAACTTAGTCATCAATCAAAATACAATTATCTTCAAGAACAAAATGTTTGTTATGCTTAATAGTTTTAGTTTAATTTGTATCTGTCTTAATTCTGCCCTTTATTCAAGCAATTTTTTCTTCACAAAATTGCCTGAAGCCTACGCTTTTTTGAATCCAATCGTAGATGTTATGCCAGTAATCCCTTTACTCTTTTTTCTATTAGCCTTTGTTTGGCAAGCTGCTGTAAGTTTTCGATGAGATTTTAATACTATCCTAAAAAAATTCATGATTTATTCGAGAAAAAAATTATAGTAATTGAGAAGATCAGATAAGTCTTATACTCTAAGCTCTTAATTCAAACATTAAAGTTATTGTATAAACGTGAGAATTTTGGATCACCCCCATTTTTCTCATTCTTAACTTTTTTTTCATTCCAGATTCTATTAGCGCCCTAATTGTAGTTATGAAAAAAAATTATAAGAAAGACTCGACTCTTATTCCAAATGAATTTCGAAAAATTCATTTCTATTTCTAGAAATCACTTCATTTCTTGGTGTTAAAATAGAAAATGTGGTATAAAAATAGAGAATCTATTTTTTTTTTTCCAAACCAAAAAAGATCGTGGAGATTTTCTAATGCTTACTCTTAAACTCTTTGTTTACACAGTAGTTATATTCTTTGTTTCTCTCTTCATCTTTGGGTTTTTATCTAATGATCCTGGTCGTAATCCTGGACGTGAAGAATAGAATAAAAATTCTAAGGGTTTTCTTGATTTTAAAATGTTTTTAGTATGTTATTTCTTTTTACCCAGTCTTTATCTATTCTAGATCTCGATTTGAATCTATATTTTTGTTTTAAATTAATATTTAAAATAGAATTTGCCATAGAAATATTAATATAAATAAAGAAATTTGAAAGAAAAGATAAAAAAAATTCAAGTCATCACTGGAACCGGAAAGAGAGGGATTCGAACCCTCGGTACGAATAACTCGTACAACGGATTAGCAATCCGACGCTTTAGTCCACTCAGCCATCTCTCCCGATTAAAAAAGGATAATTATAAGGATAATTAGTATGTTCCATTACATAGCAAGTAGTTACATTATACAACAAGTAAGGCTTGAAAAAAAAGACTTTGCCTCTCTCTTTATTACTTTATTTCGTAATTACTTTTTTTCTTATTTAATTATATAATAATCTTATTTAACTATATAATAATAGAAATTCGAATTCTCTCAAATTCTCTATTTATTCTATATTTATTAAATATATATGTCGAATTCTATATAATTCTAAATTGGCTATTTTTCTATTATTGTTTATTTTTCTATTATAAAAATATATTCTATATATAATTTGAATTTATCTATATTTAATTTATATTAATTTGAATTTATTTAATTATATATTTTTAGAATTTCTATTATTTTTTTTCTATTTTTTATTAATTTTGAAATTATTATTTATATAATTATATAAATAATAATTTCAAATTGAAATATAGCAATTGAAATAGAAATAAATAGTTAACTTAATAACTAATTAAAATAACTAATTAAATAAAATAGCAATTGAAATATCAAATAAATTAAATGAAAATAAGAAAATATATTAAAAATGTTCCATTGTCTTACTCGACAAAAAGTTCATTATATATGATAATTGTATCGTAGCGGGTATAGTTTAGTGGTAAAAGTGTGATTCGTTCTAGTAATTGAATAGTTAAGGGATCCCTTGGCTGATATT